CATATCCTGACATAAGAAGTCCAATGGGGGCAATGCTTGAAATTGCAATCCATAAAAAAATACCAATACTGAGATCAGCTAGAACAAGATGATAGCCAAAAGGAATTACTAAATAACTTAGTAGAATTGATATGACTGCGATGGATGGTCCAATACTGAATAAACGAATATCTCCTCGAGATGGCAGAAGATTCTCTTTGAAAAGTAATTTTGTACCATCTGCTAGAGCTTGAAGAATTCCTAAAGGACCGGCGTATTCAGGCCCAATACGTTGTTGTATCCCTGCAGATATTTCTCTTTCTAACCAAACAATTACTAGTACACCTATTGTGATTCCTAATACAAGAGTCAAAATAGGGACAAGCATCCATATGATTCCAGCAACTTCTTTTAAGGATTCCAATCTAGAAAAAAAATTGATAGCTTGGTCTTCTGTTGTATCAATTATCATTTTAACGATCAACTTCTCCCATAATGATGTCTATGCTACCTAATATCGTCATAATATCAGCCAATTTCATTCTTTTAACTAGCTGAGGAAGAATTTGCAAATTGATAAAACCCGGCGGTCGGATTTTCCATCTCCAAGGAAAAACACTCTTATCTCCTATCAGAAAAATTCCCAATTCTCCTTTTGGGGCTTCAACTCGCACATAAAGTTCTTGTTTCGACAATTCAAAAGTCGGCGAAGGTTTTTTACTAATAAATCGATAGTCAAAATCATTCCATTTCGGATCCCTTAGTCTTTCAAAGCGTCGGATTTCTAAATTTTCATAGGGCCCACCCGGAATTCCTTCAAGAGCTTGTTGAATAATTTTTATGGATTCTGTCATTTCAGTGATTCGTACTAAATAACGAGCTAATGAATCCCCCTCTTTTTGCCATTGGACTTCCCAATCGAATTCGTCATAACACTCATACTGATCCACTTTACGAAGATCCCATTGTATTCCGGAAGCTCGTAGCATTGGTCCCGATAAACCCCAATTTATCGCCTCCTCTCCGCCAATAACGCCTACCCCCTCAACTCGTTTTAAAAAAACAGGATTACGTGTAATAAGATTTTGATATTCAGCAACCTCTCTTAAAAAATAATCGCAAAAATCCAAACATTTATCTATCCATCCATGAGGTAAATCAGCAGCGATTCCTCCGATACGAAAAAAGTTATGCATCATTCGCATACCGGTGGCAGCTTCGAATAGGTCATATATCAATTCTCTTTCTCGAAAAATATAGAAGAAAGGGGTTTGTGCCCCAATATCTGCCATAAAAGGGCCAAGCCATAACAAATGCGAAGCTATACGACTTAACTCCAACATAATGACTCGGATATAGCTGGCCCTTTTAGGTACTTGAATATTACCTAACTGTTCTGGTGCATTTACAGTTATTGCTTCTGTGAACATAGTAGCTAAATAATCCCAACGTGTTACATAAGGCAAATATTGTATAATTGTTCGGTTTTCCGCAATTTTTTCCATACCTCTGTGTAGATAACCCAATATTGGTTCACAGTCAATAACATCTTCCCCATCTAGAGTAACAATGAGTCGAAGAACACCGTGCATTGATGGGTGCTGAGGACCCATATTGACTATCATGAGGTCTTTTCTTGTAGCTGACGTAGTCATAGGTTTTTTCCCGATTCATTCTTCCATGAATTGCTGAAAGTGAAAAGAAGTTCATTAAAGTTGAAGCGAAAAGTTCAAACCGACTCTTCAACCAGCTTTTGTTTCTCGAATATTCAACTGATCAATTAATTCTTTATAACGTATTCTATTTTTTTTTGACAAATAAGCCAGCAGCCGTTGACGTTTTCCCAGAATTTTTCGCAGGCCTCTCTGAGACAAGTAGTCTTTTTTGTGCAATTCCAAATGTGAAGTAAGTTTTTGTATCTTAGTGGTGAAATTCATTACTTGAAATTCAGCCGACCCCCTGTTTTCTTTGTTTTCCTCTTGCAAAATAATCGAAACGAGTGCATTTTTTAACATAAAAGAATTTTCCCCTCCCCTTTATTATAGAACAGATATGGATTTTATTGGTCAGTAATAATAATACCAACTATTTTAATGTAGTATACACAACAATTAGAATTTCTTTATGGATTCTTTATTTTATCAATTAAGATAACATGAATCAAGATTCTTTTTACTATAGATTCGAGCCGGATAATTTATCAAATCTAACTGAAACCTAAAATTACGAAGATTTCCTTGATGCATTTGTATCTCTATTCGAATCAAATAGAGATACAAAAAGATGGTTTTGACATTCACAAAAGTGAATAACTAAAACAAAATTACGAAGATTTCCTTGATGCATTTGTAGATCTAATTGATACGTCGTTGACTGAGTATCGTAACCTTTATATGAAACTGGGATGTAAGACAAGGCATATGTTCTACTGTTTTGTTTACTTTCATATACCCTATATATAGGGTAAAGAATATAGAGAAAGAATGTACCATCAACTAATTTTTAATCGTGGATACATATATATTCTTAACATGCTGAAACGACTTCCATTATTGGTATCAAACCAATAACGATTCATACAAGCTAAATCTTCTAATCGAAAATTAGGCCAAAGAAAGAACTTTAATTTAATGAATTCATTTTGATCTCTATCACGATGTTTACGTTCCTCCAAAAATGGACCTGAGTTTCTTATCTTAGTCTCCTTGCGAAATACTGAATTTCTATCCACACACTTCCTATTTTTAAACTTGAAAGAAGTTAGAATTCTCAATTCTCTACGACGTCTAGATGATAAAATATTTTCAGGAACAAGCAAATCATAATGATTTTTCTCTCTATTTCCTGTTATTATTTGATGGCTTGCAGTGGATTCATCAACATAAAAATAGCTTCTTCCGTTTCGGTATCCTTGCTTAAGTAGTTGCTCGCTTTTATGAGCCAATGAAATGCTTAGGGCTTCATGCAAAATCAAAGATTGGTTCATCCAGCTAAACCGACGAATGGGTTCGATAACCATTATCCCAAGTTTGATCTTTTCAGCTATCCATGGCGTGCTGCTAACCATTATTTGATTTGGACTTAATCTTTCCGTTCCCAGAGAGATTATCACCGAATTGGTCACTCTTTTGAGAGCTTTTCCCTCCTCCATCAGGTAGCTAAATGGCACGAACATATCGAGCGTTCTTTGCGCCACAACTTTATTGTACCAGTGTACTTGAAAAGCCAAAAACACTTTCATAAAAAAATCAAGGTTTGCTTTTCTTTCCTTTTCATCAAACAAAGGCTTTCTTCTTCTTCTTTTATATAGATAGTTAGTCAAATGTATAGTTAAAAGAAGGAGTCGGCTTGGTAGAGTCCAAGGGTTCACTTTATATTCTTTAAAAAGTCGCACAAATTCTGGGAAGAACCAAAAACCCCAATCCCCTTTTTCTTTTTGGGGGGAATTCCTTGGCACTTTATCTATTTTTAGCCAATCAACAAAGATTTCGTGGGAATTGGGTGGAATAATTTCTAACTCTTGTAGATCTTTACGAAATCGAAGATAAAAAAGATCTTTATTATCATTGTTATTTTGTCTTAGAAAATGAGATTTCCAATCCAAATATTTTCTATCTAACCTTTTTCCCGTATCTATAAGATTTAGTAGATGACGAGAAATCAAAAAGGCCTCGTTATTTTTAAGATCAATATTCATATCCTCAGAAACTAATTTGTCTATGGTATAAAAAATCTTTTTCTTCTCACTTACTTCTAATGGTGATCCATAAATAGATGAGTCTTTCTTCGTTTCAAAATTAATAAATTGATCTAATAAAAGACCAAATCTATAGCATTTATGCAATTTTTCTTTTTGGGAATATACTTGATAAGAGGTTGGATTTGTGTAATCAAATGAAACTAATAGGTCTTTTTCATATGAACTCCATTTTTTGAAATCTTTATTTTCATCTGTCCAACGTTGATTCACTCGAGTTCTCCATTTTTGTGGTATTAATCTAGACCATTCAATTGGAGAGTTGTATTGAAAATGACCTCTTAACCAGTTTTTCCATTGATCATAACTTCGAAGTTTCTTATCCCTTAATTGGGAATTAAATATTCCTTGTATTCCAAAAGAATCCTTTATTGTCGTCTTAAGAAAAATAGATGTTCCTTGATATTGAAGAACAGATCTTATCTTAGACAAGTTAATAACTTCGAGTTGGGATAATTTATAAAATACATATCCCTGCGACAAGGAAGATAAGTCATAAAAGATATGTGAATTCTTCTTAGTAGGTCCTGACTTTTTGATAGTCGAAATAGAAATAAAGTTAATGTCTTTTTCAGTTGTTTCATTTTTAGATTGATTTTTTTCATTATTAGATTGATTTCTTTCATTATTAGAAATGTATTTCTCAATTATTGATTCAACAAAATGTTTTGTATTGATTGCGGCAATATTAATGATAGGTAGAAAGATATCTATGTATTTTTTTTCAATAAAAATTTTTATAAAATAATGTAATTTTATGATTAATCGAACATTTCTTCTTATTAAAAATTTCCGACTATTTTTTGGCGGTTGTGATTCTAATTCTACATTAGAATCTAGACTACTTTTTATTTCAGAAATCACTTTTCTTTTATCTTTTTCAAGTCTTTGTATTTCATTTCTCATTCTGCTTGTTCTATCAGTTAGATTCTTCATTTGTAGGTCTGTCTGTGAATAATTTTCAAAATCTATAGATCCAATTTGAGTAAACGATTCGTCTTTCGTTTTACTTGATTTAGATAAATTTTTCAATTTCTCTAATGGAATTGAATTTCCCTGCGAGAGTTCTGTTACTCCTATTTTGAAAAGCGCTAGAACTTTCTTTGTCTTTTTTTTCATTTGCCTTGGTAGGTTCTTTAAAATGAGTTTTAAAAAGGCAATAAAAGGGGACGAAGAAGAAGATCTTGTTCGGGGAGAACCGAAAGGCTCTTCAGCCTCCATTCCCCAAACGGTTAAATAACAAAAGCCCAGTTCCAGTTTTTGA